GCACTTCTAACACCTGTTCCACTTTTGGAAGACCTTGCGTTATATCACCAGATCTTGATTTTTCATATATAAATGTAACTAATGTATCTCCTTCGGAAAGGATTTCCCCATAATGTCCATGAACAGTTGCTCCTGGAGTAGCCAAATAAGGCTTAGCTGATCGTATTACCACAGAGTCAACTTGAAGAATTAGAACTTGACCTGATTTTAAATGCGGTCCTTTTTTGGCTATACATACATTTTCACAAAGGAACTGCCCAAGACTAACAATTGTAGATGTCTCTTCACAATAATTGTAATGGAGAAAATACCAATTCAAATTGAATGGATTCAAAATGATGTTACTGCATGAATAGGGATTATAAATTTGACCATTTTCATCTAGTAAAAAATATTTAAGTATTTGAAAAATCTGTTTTAAATTGTCAAGTTGTAAATAGTTAGTTACCAAGATCTGATTATGGGTTATTAAATGGGAAAATAAAGCGAAATTATAAATTGGAAAGCCTGTTCCTAAGGGGCCCAACGAATTCCTAATTGGAATTAGGGGGTCCTTTTTGATTGATTCTTTTATCACATTGGGAGATTTTACATTGTTGGATGGGCCTATTCGAGAACAATTGGATGATGACAAAATTATCAAAAACGGAGATTCCTTATTATTATTCAACAATGTATGAATAGTTCCTTGATTTGGATTAAGGGATTCTTGAATCCTTGCCTTGGAATAGGAATAAATGGAAGAAAACGGATTGACATTAGCGCGATCTGATCCATTCTCAGAGATCAATCCTGAACCCGGCAGATCGTTCCTTTTTCCGGTATATGAAATAGGTGACTTCGATAAGTCGATTCTTAGAAAATCTCTAATCAAACCATTTGTCCTTATTTCAACAAAGGAAGCACAGGCCTTTTCGATCTTTTTGTCTTGGTCCCAATTCAACACTAAACAAGTCCGAACTAATTGAATACTTGTGTCCCAAATTTCAAGAATTGGGTCGTAATAAAGGATATAATTGACAACGCGAAGTTGTAGATTATCACTTTCCTGCAAGAGATCAGCCGGGAAAAGCCTTCCTAAATTTATACCATCCGTTTTTTTATATGGGACTACGGGTTGAACCAAAACAAAATACTTTTTTTCATACCTGGAAAGTTTAATTCGTTGGATATAGAGCCAATTTTTTAATTTTTTGTATTCTTTGGAATTTTGTTTTCCCCCTCCTGGTGGTATCAATCGGAATGCCTTATTTGTCTTTCCAGTAAAATAGATATCTCCAGAAAATATTATCAGTTTAATTTTTTCTGCTTTTTTCTTCACTCGGACCAATCCGCCTACCCGACTTCTTCTATTTAAAGTGATTTGTGTATCTACCCCAATAAGACTATTGTGCCGTACCATTATGGAAGAAGATTCGGCCAAAATGTGGACTTCCACAGGAATAAAAAAAAACGGATTTACTTCCTTTTGATATTTTGGCCAAAATACCTTGACTCCTCGATACTCAATCAAATCCTCTTCGTTGACGATTGAATTCAGTTCTCTAGTCTCATATTTAGTAAGTCCCGAGCTCTTTCTTATATATCGAGGATCATCGAAATAAGCAAGAATACTATTTCTACGGAGAATACCATTTCTGGGGATTTCAATGGAGATACCTGAAGAAGGTATTAGTTGGTTCTCGCCTTCTTGAATCGAGTCGAGTGGGATGATGACTCTATTTCTTCGCCTCTTTGCCAATAGATCAGAATTCCCCTCGAGAATGCCCGGATATCTGAGATTACAACGACCAGTACATGTCATTCGATTAAGTTCTGAATAATCAGGAATCCTATCTCCTTTTTGATTTTTACCAGAAAAATACGAACTAAAAAATTCGTGTCTCACTTGATTATTAGTTACTGAGGGGTTAGAAATATATCTTCGCTTATTAGAAATATATCTTCGCTTAACAGAAAGAGAATAAGCGTTCATTTGATCTTGATCCTTGTGGATCGAACAGGGGCCTAGACTAGATCTCCAGGGTTCCCCTAATAATATCCATAAATGACTTGTTTTTGGTAAGAGATGAATATTAACATATGTAAATTCAGGTGCATGGTACACATCGGTATTCCAGTGCATTTCGCCCTCTGAGTCAGAATAAATATGTTTTCGAACTTTCTCTTTCAAATTCAAGGTGGATGTTCTCGCACGAATCTCAGCAATGACTTGTTCTGATTCTACATATTGATCGTTTTGAACTAAAAGAAAACTTTTGGGCGGAATACACACATTGTGTATAATATCTTCACTCTCAATAGTTACATACAAGTCTCTAGAACATAGAAAAGCAGGATGTCCATGACGTGTACGTGTCGGATGAACCAAATCTTCATTGAATTTTATTTTTCCATTAGAAGGGGCTCGCACATGTTCTGCAGTACCCCCTGTGAATACTCCGCCAGTATGAAAAGTTCTTAATGTTAATTGAGTGCCCGGTTCTCCAATAGATTGACCCGCAATAATACCTACAGCTTCTCCCAATTCGACTAGGTCGTCATGAGCCGGACTCCGGCCATAACATAATTGACAAATCCAAGACGTACTCCTACAAGTAAAGGGGGTTCGAATAGAGATTGGTTGTGCTCTAAAAGTTATGAATCTATTGACAAGTCCAACCCCAATATCTTGATTTCTAGTAGCAATGCATCGCGAACCTATATATATATCATCTGCTAATACACGGCCAATTAATGTTTGGATAAAAATCCTGTCCGCCATCATTCCATTTCGAGGACTTACAGAAATACCTCGAACGGTGCCACAATCTGTTCGACGTACAACAACGTGTTGTACTACTTCAACAAGTCTGCGCGTGAGATATCCCGCATCTGATGTTCGGATAGCGGTATCCACAACTCCTTTACGGGCTCCGTAGCAAGAAATAATATATTCTGTTAAAGAGAGTCCTTCGCGTAAATTGCTTTGAATGGGTAAATCAATCATTTGCCCTTGAGGATCCGACATTAATCCTCTCATACCTACTAATTGATGTACCTGAGATGCATTTCCTCTGGCTCCCGAAAAAGACATTATATGGACTGGATTAAAAGGATCGGTCATCCGAAAATTAGGATTCATTTCTTGTCGCAAATATTCACTTGTGGCATACCATATCTCGATCGATTGACGTAATTTTTCTACCGCGTGTACATTCCCATAATGATGGTGTTTTTCCAAAATAAAACTTTGTTGTTCAGCGTCTTGAACTAGCCATCTTTTAGAAGGTATTGTTAAAAGATCATCAATTCCTAATGAAATGGATGCGGCGGTAGCTTGTCGGAAACCCAGAGTCTTTACTTGATCCAGGATATGTGATGTATATCCTATTCCATAGTGATCAATAAATCGACTAATAAGTCGTTTCATGGCAGTTCCGTCTATCACTTTATTGTGAAAGACCTGAGTGGGCCGTTCTGCCATCAGTACCTCCATATTGCGCTGAGTAGAATTTGACAATGGGTTTGAGTCAGTGATTGGAAAACTTCCTTTTCTAGATCTTAATTCACGTATAAATTCCGCAATTCTAGTCCTAGTTAACCCGGCGAGACTCGAATTCCCGCTGGTAGCATAGAATTACAACAGCCCTGCCAAAACCCCTGTATGGCTTCTTCTATTTCTCGATAAAGAGAAATATGACCAAGAGTGGTTCGAATATATATATAAAGAATTTCTTTTTTTATACTTCTTACTATTAGATAGTGTCCATAAATCTCATAATAGGTCCCCAAAGATTCATAGTGAATTTCGATAGGAGCTTCTCTTGCAGCAATAACACGTTGATCTAGTCGCCACCGCAGCCACAAAGGACTACCTAAATTGATTCGTTTTTGCCGATAAGCTCCAATTGCATCATAGGCATTACAAAAAAAGGGTTCTTTTTTTTTTGTATACTTATCTTCATTTTGATAGTTTCTACGATTACATGGATTATACCTATTTACACAAATACCCCGACGATTTCCGCTCGTTAAGACATAGAGTCCACTAAGCATATCTTGAGTTGGTGCAGAAATGGGATCTCCGATAGTTGGAGATAAAAGATTCATATGAGAAAACATAAGTAAACGTGCCTCTGCTTGAGCCTCTAAAGATAAAGGCACATGAACAGCCATTTGATCCCCGTCAAAGTCTGCATTGAAGCCCTTACAAACTAATGGATGTAAACAAATAGCACGTCCTTCCACTAAAACGGGGAGGAATGCCTGTATGCCTAATCTATGCAGAGTAGGCGCTCTATTCAGCAATACAGGATGGTCATCCAGAATTTCCTGAAGTATTTCCCATACAATCGGTTTTTTTTTCCGAATTTGACTCTTAGCAACTCCTATGTTCGAAGCAAGATGTTTTCTAATTAGGTCACGAATTACAAATGCCTGGAAAAGTTCTATTGCTATTTCGCGAGGCAATCCACATCGATTTAATGAAAGTGAAGGGCCCACGACAATCACTGACCGCCCTGAATAATCGACCCGTTTACCAAGCAGAGTCTCGCGAACTCTTCCTTCTTTGCCTTCAATTACATCTGAAAGTGACTTGTAAATTCTATTATGATCATCCCTCATTGGTTGTCCGCAGATTCCATTATCAATAAGTGCATCCACGGCTTCTTGTAGCAATTTTTCCTGAGATATTATTAATTCTTCTGGCGTAGCTATACTTGTTGTTAATAGATCTGTAAGAGTATTATTCCGATAGATAATTCTTCTATAAATTTCATTAATATCCGAGGTCACTAGTTTATCCTCATCTATATGATAGATTGGTCTCAACTCAGGAGGAAGAACTGGTAATAGACACAAAACCATCCATTTTGGTTCTATATTTGTTCGAATAAAATGCTTAGCCAATTCCATGCGTCTAAGCAAAAAATCTTTTCTTCTTCCAACTTTTCGATCTTCCCATTCATTCCCTGTGGGTTCCTCTTCCTCCAATTCTTTCCATTCTACCAATGAAG